TAGTCATCCCCCCCCCCTTCCATCTCCAAACATTTTTTTGAATTTCCCATTTATCAAAAAACCCCACCCTTGATTCATTCTTCAGCTAATTAAATAGATGATCTATCAATGATGGAATTTCTATTCTGTTTACCGAATCACATGAAATTTTACCCAACTCCATTCCATATCTGGACGGACTATATGAAATCTGTATGAATCGAGGAATAAAGATCATTTTCTACTTCAATATTGGAGTTTGCACCAGATACAAATGGAAATCAATTGATAAAACATTCCTAGAAACAGAATTCTGCTGCTTAGACGTATTCATTATTAATGAATAGTATTTTTTTTTTATAGAATCTCAAAACAAAAATGATCCATTTCCACATTATGAAATATGATGATAATAAATTTTCCAATCTGCTTGAATATCAGAAAAAGAAATAGATTCGACATTTGATCTTTTCGCCGAGATAAAGACATAATAATCAGATACAATATAGATAGAATCTTTTTTAGAACAAGTAACCCCCTTTAGATGTTATTTTATGACTTTTATTGTTCAAAAATGATTCGCAGAGAAGAGAGATATTTTGACGAAATTGAGTTTTTTTAGTAGAATATGATATGATTGTGAAGTGTATAAGAACAGGAGGTTTTATTTAGTTGTATTTTATAAATAAACACGTGTGAAAATCGCTATAGTCTTCTCTTTTTTATTGTCTTGCCGTTCTATTCGGGGCAGCACGGGTTGGGTTCTATCAAAACAAAATTTAAATTTTCTATTCAATGCAAAATGAAAATTGCAGTATGAGAATTTTCTGATATCTGATAACCCTTTCTAGGGAACCTTTATAGGGAACAGCTAGAATATAAATAATAGATAGCCGTGTAAAAATGTATTTTTGTTCCAGGGTTTACATAGACTCCTAAATGTTGTTATAATTGAAATTGAGAAGGGTTTTTTTATTTCAAAAAAAAAAATCAATATGATAGTTCTCTCTCAATTTGTATTTTTTTGTGTTATTAGGAAAACACTATTTTGATTTTGTGATTCAAATCCAAGAACTTTTCGTGCATGCGCAGTCATATTGTTAATGGTTCCAATTTTCATCAATTTTGTCTTTTGCGACTGAAAATACACATTTGACTTTTCAATAGAAAAGTGAGAGAAAGTTTTTTGTGTATTTTGAGATACCATACAATGAATCGAAAGAATGAATCAAATCCACTCAAAAAAAGGGAAGAAAAGAGGGCTTTCTTGTAGGAAAAATGAAGGAAAACAAAGCAAGTACAATAAAAAAAGAAGTTCAGTAATCCGGGAAAATTTTTGTATCATTTTGGCGACATGGCCGAGTGGTAAGGCGGAGGACTGCAAATCCTTTTTTCCCCAGTTCAAATCCGGGTGTCGCCTGATCAACAAACAAAAACCTCGAAATCTCTTCTTTTCTTCTATTGCTATAAGATAACAAAGATTCCGCAGCAGAAGCAGAGAAAACGGACTGGTGACTGTTGTCTTGATACTTGTTTGATTCTAAACATAGGGTGAGGTTTTTATAAAAGATGGACAATCTACTTGCATATTTAGGTCAAAGAAATATTCGAATGATAGAGGAGATATCAAGACTTCACGATTCCCTTCTATTACTAAATACTAATTAATACTAATGTTTCTATTCTATTACTTATGTATTGGCTAATGACTGGCCTAGATTGGAGAGCCTGATAAGAAATCTAATTCAACTAAGAGTTCTGGAAAGGATAGAAGGAAGATACTTTCTAACTCACAAGAATCTCTGAGTGCTCAAGCATCCAATCAATATTTGATTGGATGGATAATGAGCTTTCCTTTTTACCTTTTTAGAGAAAAGGGCGAAAAGAAAGAATTTCTTTTCGGAAACCCCAAGTCAAGAATATACTGTCTCCCGCCGTTTCACATATCTAATATGGGCGGGGTACGGATTAGATCAAATAGGAACTAGCAATATGTAATAGATATTGATTTCTCTTTTTCTGCTTTTTGCTTATGAAATATCAAATGAAGGTCAACAAAAAAAGAATAGGACTGAATTATTCCTTATTCCTACATGCTCCATTAGTAACATTCCCTTGTGGGGTTATTGCGTATTTTTCTTGTGGTTAATGTTTCCAAATTAGAAACATTAGAGGAGTTTAAGCGGATTTATTAGATTGGTTTAGCAATAATGTTCGGTCAGAATCCCTTTTTTATTTTGACTCTGCGCGAAGGATTCCACTATTATTATTAGTGTATTATAATTAGTGAGGAAAAATCGAACAATTCCTTCATATTTATATTTATAGAGATAGGGGACAGAATTCACATGGATATAGTAAGTCTCGCTTGGGCTGCTTTAATGGTAGTCTTTACTTTTTCCCTTTCACTAGTAGTGTGGGGAAGAAGTGGACTCTAGAGGTCCTAATCAATTGAGTTTAAGGAATCAAACTGTATCAATTTTGTTATAGATCGTTCTGCAACACGTTTTGAGCTATTTAA